CACCTATAGGCAGTTTTAGAGAAGTTTCTTTTGCAGTGTATACCTGAATTCCAAGTATGGCTCGTAATAATCTATCCTCTGGAGCATACGACGATTCGTTTGCCGTCTGAGGCGTTAATTTACCTACTAAAATATCACCTGTTTCTACCCAAGATCCCAGCATCACAACTCCATTTCTGTCTAAATTGCGGAATAAATGAGCCTCTAGATGCGGTATTTCCTTAGTGATTCTTTCAGGTCCTTGGCTTGTCACATGAGTCTGAATTTCATATTTCCGGATGTGAAAAGAAGGATAAATATCTTCATATACTAGACGTTCGCTAATTAGTACTGCGTCTTCAGAATTGTAACCTTCCCACGGCATATAAGCTACTAATACGTTTTTTCCTAAAGAGAGTTCCCCACCAACTGTAGCCGCACCGTCCGCTAAAATTTGTCCCTTTTTAATGCATTTACCCCGCGGAACCTGAGGTTTTTGATGCATACAAGTATTTTTGTTGGAACGTTGATAGATAACTAATGGAATACTTATAGTAGTAGTAGTGTCCCCATTACTTGATAAAATAATTTTGTGAGGATCAGTATAAATGATCTTTCCCTCGTGTTCGGCTATAGCGGAAACCCCCGAATCTAGAGCCGTTTGGCGTTCCAGTCCAGTTCCAACAATGCACCTCTCGGACTGAGAAAGCGGAACTGCTTGGCGCTGCATATTAGAACTCATTAAAGCCCGATTCGCATCATTATGCTCGATAAAAGGAATGAGGGAAGCCCCAATAGAAAAATATTGGAAGGGAAAAATATTTCTAAGATGAATCTGTTCCCATGCAATAGTCAGAAACTCTTGACGGTATCGAGCTGGAACAACCTGTTCTTCCTGAATACACCGATTCAAGGCCAAAGAATTTCCTGCTGCTACCATATAATATTCATCTCTATTTGGTGATAAATAAACTATCTGTGCCTCTTTTGATCTTTCAGATATTTCATAAAATGGACTCTCTATGGATCCCCAATGGCCAATCTTCACATGAATGGCTAAGGATCCAATAAGTCCAACATTGATTCCTTCGGACGTGTCAATTGGACAAATACGTCCATAGTGGCTAGGATGAATATCTCGTATCCGAAAACTAGCAGTTCGCCCCGTCAATCCTCCAGGACCCAAATAACTCAATTTTCGCCCATGAATGATTTGTGTCAATGGATTAGTTCGATCCAAAACTTGAGATAAAGGATGTAGGCCAAAAAACGATTCATAAGTGGTTGTTAATGAAGTTGAAGTTACCAAATTTTGAGGAGTCGGTATCAATTTATGCCGAATTGTTCCAGATATAGTTCCTCGAACCGCGTTTTCTAAACGAACAAGAGCCAATCCGAATTGATCCTGTAGCAGATCCGCTATAGAACGAATACGTTTATTTTTCAAGTGATTCATATCATCAAGTGTACCCATTCCAAACTTCATTCCGATCAAATGATCCGCAGCAGCCAATACATCTTGTGGTAACAAAAATGTATTGTTCTGGGGTATATCAAGATTCAGTCTCCGGTTCATATTTCGTCGACCAATCCTTCCTAATTCACATCTTTGTTGAAAAAATTTCTTTTGTAATTCCTTACATAAGGACTCAGAAAATACCGGATCCCCGCCTACACAAGCAAATTGTTGATAAAATTCCAAAATAGCATTTTCTTTTGACCCAATCTTTGTTTTCTCCTTATCATTCGGGAAAGACAAGAAAATTTCAGGGTAACAAACATTATCTAGAATTTCTCTTAGATTCGAACCCATAGCCGATGATAGAACTAGAATAGATATTTTTTGTTTCCTACTCACACGGGCCCATATCCTTGTTTTTCTATCAATCTCTAATTCCGATCTTCCTCCCCAATCTGATATTATGGTGCTGGTATAGACAGAAATTCCCTTATGGTCCAATTCTGAACGGTAGTAAATACCAGGACTTTGCAATATTTGATTGATCACAATTCTGTATATTCCATTTACTATAGAGGTTCCCAGGGAATTCATTAGAGGAATGTTCCCAATAAAAACGGTTTGTTCTTGCATATCTCTACCGGTTTTCCAAATTAATCCCGCGGGTACATATAATTCAGAAGAATATGTGAGTGATTCATACACAGCATCTCTTTCGTTTATCAAGGGTTCTACCAATTGATATCTTTCTACAAATAATTTCAATTCAATTTCTTGATCTGTATCTTCAATTTTTGGAAACTTATGAAATTCTTCCGTCAAGCCCTCATTAATGAACCTACAAAATCCCTCAAATTGGATCTGACTAAATCCAGGTATTGTGGACATTCCCTCATTTCCAACATTCCGGAGCATCTTAATTTGAAGTTTCCTGTTTATCGTTATCGAAAAAATCCCATTATTAGCTCACTATTTATCGAACCATATGGATCGGTCTAGCAATGATGGAATGTATATTCTGTTTACTGAATCACATGAAATTTTAGCCAACCCCATATATGTATTTCATACGTATGAACGGAAATGAGACAGAAGAATGAAGAGATTTTTCGATGCAAGTTCGAATTTGTGACAGGTACAAATTACAAATGGAAATGAATTGATAAAGCATTCCCGGAAAAATTTCGTGACTTACCTTATGGAGTCTTAGATAAAATATCAAAATTCATCCAATTTCTACCTATTATTATGATATTACGATCAGATTGATTGGGTACCAAAAAAATAAATGGATATGGATTCAGAATAAAATCGAATCTCTATGAATTGAATGAGATAAAGAAAGACAGAAGCAATATGGAGTTTCCCTTTTTAGCATACTGAATTTCATTTCATGTTCAAAAAACTTTTCGGATTCTTTTCTTTTTTTGCTAATAAAATATATAGAATATGATTGAATTGCGTAATAAGAGTAGTATTTTATTTATTTTATTAAGTGCATGCCGATATAGCTATCTACCTATTCGCATATCACATTGGCAACAGAGGTCAAGTCGCACTATATCATAATTTCTATTTTTTCTATTGCATATAGAAAATGAAAAAATAAAGAAAAAATAAAGCATGACGATTCCCTATAGGGATATGTACATAAGAAAGACTCGCCCCGGTATCTGTGTAATAATTTCTGTTTTTTTATTTTAGGGGTTTACATATACACATATATATTGTTATAATTGAAATTTGAAATTGAAAAAAATTGATTATTGAAAATAATTGATACTTATTTACTGATTAGTCATAAATCAATTTGATTTTGTTATGCCATTAAGGAAACCCAACAATTTGAGATACAAATTGAAGAACCTTTCACTAATTCAAACACTAATTCAAAACAAATAAAATGGTTAATGGTTCCAATTAATGGTTCCAATTTGCCCTGAATTTTTCAGTCACAGACTGAATATTTTTGATCTTATCAATAGAAGGAGAAGGGCGGTTTTTAAGGAGTGTGCGTTTTGAGATATAACCAATCAAAAAGAATAATCTAAACTGGATCCAATAAAAAAAAGAATTAGTAATAGAATATGGATGGATACCATTTGATTTTATCCATTTTGGATCGGATTTGGTTTGGCGACATGGCCAAGTGGTAAGGCGGGGGACTGCAAATCCTTTATCCCCAGTTCAAATCTGGGTGTCGCCTGATCAACAAAAAACTGGGGATTTTGTATTCTGCTGATTTAACTCGACGAGACAAATTCTGTCCCCGGAGAAGCAGAGGAAAAAGAATAATCCTATCGATAAGAATCTGTAGTTCTAAAAAAAGGTAAAATTTTTTTCTCAAAATCCAGGTTTTGGGTGTGGCCCAAACCGGTACAAATAGGGATGAAGTAAGCCTTACTTATTAATATGATTATGATTGGTTCCGACATTTGTTTTATCAAAACAAGAAAATAAATAATGAGAGTCAATTCTGGGATTCATAACTACGAAAGTAAGAGGTCGGAAATCTTGGTTTGGTATCCAAAGGTTCCTAAAGGACACTCCATTTTTGCTCCTAGGATTGAAGAAGAGATTGTAGAAAAGACTATCAAGAATTCCTAATTATCTTACACTACCATACCACTACTAAAGTTGTGTCTACTGACTCTGTCTGGAATTAGATTGGATAGGCTGATGGGAAATCCATTTAGAAGTTGTGGAAAGGACTGAAGATACTTTGTATCCGGACTCACGAGAGTCTCTGAGTACTCAAACATTCAATCAGGATAGTTGGCCAGCTCTTATTCTTATTTCTTATAGAGTTTCTTATAGAGTTATAGAGTAGAGTAAAAGTCAAGGTTGAAAAAACAAGAAAATTTCTTTGCCCGTGTAAGGTAAGGGGATTACGAAAAAAAGAAAGAATGTATGTAATACGGGTGATGGTGTTTCCCCATTTTTTTGATGGTGTTTCTCCATTTTTTCACAGAAAGAAAAGCGGTAAGGCTTAGATCAAATAGGAAATAGAGGTATCTTATAGATAGTTATCTATCTTGATGGTATATTTTGATGTCTTTTGCTTATGAAAAGAAAAGGGGTAAAAAACAATAGGTCTTAGTATTCCTACATGTTCCATTAGGATCGGAGTATTCCTTTGCTATTTCATTTTCCAAGAAAAGGTGTGTGTATCGTATTTGTACTTAATGCTTCCCAATTCGACCAGAAATCTTATAACGAGTGGATTCATTGGATTGGTTCATTAATAGCCTTAAGATTCTATTTTGACTTTGCGCCATCAATTCCACTATGATTAGTGATCAATAATGAAATAATTCCTTCATAGAGATAGGAGACATAATTCATATGGATATAGTAAGTCTCGCTTGGGCTGCTTTAATGGTAGTCTTTACATTTTCCCTCTCACTCGTAGTATGGGGAAGGAGTGGACTCTAGGGGTACTACTAATCGAGTAATCAATTGAGTAATTGAATTGTATCAATTGTTTAATTGATCATTTTGCGAAGCTTTAAAAAGAGAATGTCTCTGTTTCAAAATTATCCTGAAATGAAATACAGTAATG